ATTTATAACAAAGTTTTCGTGTTGTTGATTCCTAGGTGTAGTGCCTCTTCCCCTATGTGGCCTATTGGTACTGGTGGAGTAGGATTGACCTGTAAATACAGAACCTATAGGTGTAGCCTTTCGCTCAATACTAGAGTCGACAATTAAACCATAGCATCTGAGGTTACATTAATGGAGGATACACGACAGAAGGAATTGTTCTATTTCCAAACTTTACCTTCAACAAGCGTAGATTTTTTTTTTCAAAATTTTTATTTCTATCCCGATCTCAAATCATGTGTCTTTCTCGTAAGATTGAGAGCAATAAAAAAAAGAATCAAATCGCACCATCTCTGTAATAGGTAAATGCCTCTTTTTCTCCTGAAGTTGTCGGAATTATTCGTAATAAAATATTGGCTATAATTGAAAAGGTCTTATCAATAAAATTTCCATTTATCCGCGATCTAGGCATAGGTAGCAATCCATTCTATAATTATTCTCATTACCTCTAGTGGTAAACCGATCCCACAAAGAAAAGAATTGTACAGTACGAAATAACATAAAAACAGATTCATTAATAAAAAAGATATGGGACCTTTATTTATATTTATTCAAATTGTTCTTTTTTGACAGGAATCAAAAAAAAAAAACAAAGAAATAAATATTGGAGTACGCTTCGATTTCATCCTAATGTAAATGGAGTAGTATACCAACAAAATAAAGTATTCAATTTCATTTAAGTTACAGATTATAATAACGAAAAGTTTTTTATTGAATTCTCATCCAATCCAAAGAAGAAAAAAAAAAAAGGATCGAATAACCATTCTACGATGAAAAAACCCGCCTGTTTTATTTTGTATGCATAGGAGGTATACACTATACAATCAACTATATATATATATTATTATATATATATAATTTATATGAATATTTGTAATAGATCTGCAGGGTAGGGTTTGTTGTTGAGAGAGAACTCTAAAACTGGACTGGAAAGGAATTTGAGAATTCTTAAGATATGGAATCATAGTCTAAATAGAATCGTGATCTAAAGAGATCCATTAACCGAAGTGCAAAAATAGACCTATCAATCAGCTGATTCGTTATAATTTAGTGATTGCCTCCGGTACCGTTATAAAATAACAGAAAAAGAGGCGAAGGCTGGTTTGGTTTTGCAAACATGAATAGAATCTTTCTAACAGTTTTCTTATTTTCTATTTATCCGCATAACCTCAAAAGAAAGATATTTCTTTGACTTTGATGAAAATTTATATATTTTTCTAGTTAGAATTAGAATTGATTGGTCGTTCCTATCCAATAATCTACTAGTACCGGCTCGCTATTCACTCGGTTTTTGGGTCATAATCATTATGTAGGAGAGATGGCCGAGTGGTTGAAGGCGTAGCATTGGAACTGCTATGTAGGCTTTTGTTTACCGAGGGTTCGAATCCCTCTCTTTCCGTACCTTCATCTAATTCACTGATCTTACTAACCAAAAGAGTAAAATAGCACTATATAAAATTATATTCCAAGACAACAGTTAGACCTTTCTTTGATATATATATTTTATTCCTAATTGTTGTGGCATGTAAAATACTGAAAGGAAAAGAGTAGACAAGGAATGAAAACCTACCTCTCGTTCTATGATACCTAAATGGGATAAAAATCCGGATCAAACCCTTATTTATCTTAACCTTAGGTTAATTTACTTCGACGAAAGGGATCAAAATTGTCCGAACCCTTGTGATTTTTTTTTATTTTCGTTAGGTTTAGGTCTGGCGCGAATAATATTCTACGACTAGCAATTCATTTATTTTCAAACCGACCCATTTACTATCTATTATTTGATTGACTAATCCTTTATATTGGAATGGTTGAAGAGTCAAATGTTTTGGCATTTCGTCCTGAGAGGATGAATCGAAAGAATTTTGAATCAGAGCTCTAGAGTTTTGTTCATCCCTCGCCGTAATAATATCTCGGGGTTTGCAGCGATAACTTGGTATATCTACTATACGACCATTGACTAAAATATGTCTATGGTTAACTAATTGACGGGCTCCAGGAATAGTCGGAGCCATACCCAATCGAAAAAGGATGTTATCCAAGCGCATTTCAAGTAATTGGAGTAAAACCTGACCTGTTGACCCCTTGGCTTTACCGGCGATACGAACGTATTTAAGTAATTGTCGTTCTGTAAGACCATAATGAAAACGCAACTTTTGTTTTTCTTCTAGACGAATACGATATTGAGATTTTTTACCGGAACGTGATTGGTTTCTAAGATCACTTCCGGCTCTAGGCCTTTTATTAGTTAGTCCCGGTAAAGCTCCCAGGCGGCGTATTTTTTTGAAACGAGGTCCCCGGTAACGCGACATAAAGACTCCTTATTCTTATTTATATTTCTTATTTATATTGAATTCTTATTGATGAAATTTCATTTTACAGAATAAACCTAAACTAAAACTGAACTAAATAATAAATGAAGCGAAGTTTACGAAAGTAGTGTACTTGTACTCTAAATACTCTAAAGAATAATTAGATGAATAAATATCCAGACCTTTCTATTCTATATATATTCTATATAAAGATTCTATATAGATAAAAGAGATTCTTTTCATGGCATAGTTAGAAGTTCCGATAAGATAAAAAATATATTTTTCACAATATTCTTTGATTTCGGATTTCAAAAGGGCATTCTCAATCATGTAAAAACTAGAAGAAAATAAATAGAGAAAAGCCGGCTATCGGAATCGAACCGATGACCATCGCATTACAAATGCGATGCTCTAACCTCTGAGCTAAGCAGGCTCACATAAGATAAATTCTACTGCATAGGGATTGTCATCTTAGCTATTAATTAATATACTTATTTGCATTCTTAGCGATTCCTATTAGCTAGTCATAATCATAATGAATATGACTATAGAAAAAATAAAATATAGAATTGAAAGGAAATATTCAATACTCATACTTACCATAGGCCATAGAATATAACGATAAATGAATATAACGATAAATCTATCGATATATAATTATTTTATTTATTTTTCTCACATCACAATTATATAGCACAATTCTATAGTATAGCATTTAATATTAAAAAATATTAGATTCGATCTATTTTTAGATTAAATCATTTTCGTTTTTGCTTTCAAATGCTATTTTAAAGTCTTTTTATTACACTTCTTTATTTTATTCCATATCATACATATTTTATATTTCTATTTATAAATGGAATGATTTGGTCTAAATAATGAGACATTATTGCGCTTTGATTCGTAAAGATGGAAGCTCAGATGAAAAAAAGAATCGACCGTTCAAGTATTCCAAATTGCGTGGGAAAAACGAGCAGAAGAGAGACATATATACGTGGTATATCTCCATCTATATTGAATTGCAGATACAGAAATGATAGAATCGTTTCTGATTGGACCAAATGTGGGTGCGGGTCTCCTATAGAAGATGAAAGAAGATAGCCAAGAAAAAAAAAGAGGATAAAAACTTTTTCGAGATAGGAATCAGTATTTAATGAATTCAACGGTTCCAGTAGAAATGAAATAAAAATGAGATACTAATCTCAAAACAAAAAGGGGATATGGCGAAATTGGTAGACGCTGCGGACTTAATTGGATTGAGCCTTGGTATGGAAACCTACTAAGTGAGAACTTTCAAATTCAGAGAAACCCCGGAATTAATAAAAATGGGCAATCCTGAGCCAAATCCTATTTTACAAAAACAAACAAAGGCCCAGAAGGTGAAAAAAGGATAGGTGCAGAGACTCAATGGAAGCTGTTCTAACAAATGGAATTGACTGTGTTGCATTGGTAGAGGAATCCTTCCATTGAAACTTCCGAAAAGATGAAGGATATACGTATATACATACGTATACGTACTGAAATACTCTATCAAATGATTAATGACGACCTGAATCTGTATTTTTATATGAATTTATATGAAAAAGGGAAAAATTGTTGTGAATCGATTCTATATTGAAGAAAGAATCGAATATTCATTGATCAAAGCATTCACCACACAGTCTGATAGTTCTTTTGCAGAACTAATTAATCGGACGAGAATAAAGATAGAGTCCCATTCTACATGTCAATACCGGCAACAATGAAATTTATAGTAAGAGGAAAATCCGTTGACTTTAAAAATCGTGAGGGTTCAAGTCCCTCTATCCCCAAAAAGCCCATTCAACTCCTTAACTATTTATCTTATCCTTTTTTTCGTTAGTAGTTCAAAATTCGTTATCTTTCTTATTCACCCTACTCTTTTACAAACGGATCCGAGAGAAAAATTTGTCTCTTATGACAAGTCTTGTGATATATGATACATGTACAAATGACCGTCTTTGACCAAAGACTCCCCATTTGAACGAGTCATGGTCGATAGCATTATTCATACTGAAACTGACAAAGTCTTCCTTTTTTGAAGATCCAAGAAATTATAGCACCTGGATAATACCCTTTGAATTGACATAGACCTAAGTTATCTAGTAAAATGAGGATGCGGTATCGGGAATGGGAATGGTCGGGATAGCTCAGTTGGTAGAGCAGAGGACTGAAAATCCTCGTGTCACCAGTTCAAATCTGGTTCCTGGCACACGATTAATTTTTATGAGTCTCTTTTCCACAAATTACTTAATACTTAATATAAATAGACATATATATTCATTAATAGTTTAGATCATATTACATACGTTTATCCGCCTCGGTCTTTAGAGAAATACCCCATCTATAAAATAGATGGGTAAAGTTTTTTTTATACAAAGTATGTAACAAAAATAATTATATTTTAGATTCTTTTTTTCTCTCTCGTTCAAAAATAAAGTTAATACCTAATACCTCATACGCATATACATATTCGAAAGGTTAAATTAGTTGTTAGCCTATCCATAATACAAACGAGACTTAAATTACTCTGTTTAATCTAGAACAGAACCTTGAATCTATGGAATTGTAGAAGTGAAAAAAAGTTTCTTATTTTTCAATGAGCATCTTGTATTTCATAAAAATTGGGGG